TAAGAAAGTGGGTTTTTTAACTATAGGTCTAGCAAAATAAAAATTGGGATAGGTTCTTATAATAGATCCCCCCCTTAAAAATCGGACGTGAAAGTTTCCTCTCATCCGGCTCAAGTAGTGTAACCAACAATAAAAAAGGTTATATTTCTATAAAAACCCCAAAAGAAAAGGTCTATTCCTTACTCAAGTAACCCTAGTAATCAGAAGACCAAGCAACATTCTCTTCTAGTCTAGAATTTTTTATTCAAGAATAGGAGAATGTTAAATTATTGAGTAGTCTACTTCCCTTCGAATAGAATGTGAATTCCCTTAAAAAAAGGAGTCCCTTGTTGGAATTCAGGGATTGCATTGTTTATGTATTGTTCCAATTTTTGTATCTTTTAGGTCCCAATATTTCAACTCAAAATGCTAGATCCTTATACCCTATATAAAAGCCTATATGCGATGTATAGACCTTGTTGTAAGTTGTAAAAAAAAAACTATGATGACATTTGTTTACTTGAAATAAACAGAATTTTTTTAAGGAATAGGGTTTTCATTCCAAAAAATAAATTATTTTTGTAACGAGGGATGGATGATATTCATTTATAAATTCTTTTTTTTTTTTATTTGGTATGGAATCGACCATAGATCCTCTCCCTTTTACTTGGTAGTACCTTGTGGAATACCCCCAATTCTGAGCTTCATGTTATTCCTCTCCAAAACACATGTCAGATTCGGGGCATCCCCCTTTTGATTCAATGGAATGGGATGACAGTTTATCATTTTGAATCTGTAAAATTTTAATTTCGATCAAATCACACATCGCAGTATACTAGACCTTCTAATTCTTTAAGAGGTTGATCCAAAAGATTCGCGACATAACTAGGAAGACGTTTCAAATACCACACATGAGTGACTGGGCATGCCAGTTTTATGTATCCCATTTGATATCTTCGTATTCGAGAATCGACAAAACGGACTCCGCATTTTTCACAAAATTTTGGGTCTTCTTTTTCATCTCCGATTTTTCCATAATTTCCACAAGAACAAATTCCACTTTTTATAGGCCCAAAAATTCTTTCACAAAATAATCCATCTTTTTCCGGTTTATTGGTTTTGTAATGATAAGTATAGGGTTTTTTCACCTCTCCAACTATCTCGCCATTAGGTAGGATTTTTTTGGCCCAAAAAGTTATTTTTTGAGGAGAAACTGATCCAATTCGAAGTTGTTGATGTTTATACCGATCGATCATAGAATCCAAATTATAATTTATTCCGATTAAACTTCCTTCCTATAAATCTGGAAGTTCGTTTCAGATACAAGGAAATGATTCAGTTCCAGAGCCAAAGATCGTAGTTCTCGAACGAGCAATCGAAAAGATTCTGGAGCATCCTCGGGGGATGAGATTGTCCTTCCAATGATCGTGGTACCAAGTACCTCCTGACGGGCACTCATATGATCCGATTTATAAGTAAGAATCTCTTGTAAAATATGAGCAACCCCAAATCCCTCTAGAGCCCAAACCTCCATTTCGCCTACCCGCTGCCCCCCCTGCTTAGCCCTTCCTCTAAGTGGTTGCTGTGTAACAAGTGCGTAATGTCCACTGGAACGACCATGTATTTTATCATCCACTTGATGAATTAATTTCAAAATATAAGGCTTTCCTATTAGAACAGGTTTTTCAAAAGTATCTCCAGTTCTTCCATCAAATATTCTACTTTTACCCGGATACTCGGGTTCCAATACCCATGGATTTGCAGTTGTTTTACTGGCAGAATATAATTCAGAAAATACTAGTTTTCGCGAAGCCTCTTGTTCATATCTCTCATCAAAAGGTCCAATTCGATAATGTCTGTCTAGTAGACCCCCTGCTAATCCAAGTGAGCATTCGAAAATCTGTCCTACATTCATTCTTGAAGGTACTCCTAATGGATTGAAAACTATATCAACAGGTCTTCCATCTTGAACATAAGGCATATCTTGTCTAGACAAAATTTTTGAAATGATACCTTTATTTCCATGTCTTCCAGCCACTTTATCACCGACTTTTATTTTTCGTTTCTGTGAAATATATACACAAATTTTTTCTGGATTGTAACTATAAGCCCTAATTTTCCGGATCCATCTCACATCAATAACTCGACCTCTACCGCCAATAGGTAGTTTTAGACAAGTTTCTTTTGAAGTGGATTCTTGAATACCAAGTATCGCTCGTAATAATCTATCTTCCGGGGCATAAGACGAATCTTTCGTCATCTGCGGCGTTAATTTACCTACTAAAATATCACCATCCTCTACCCAAGATCCCAGCATAACAATTCCATTTTTGTCTAAATTGCGAAGTAAATGGGTTTCGAAATGCGGTATTTCATTAGTGATCCTTTCAGGACCTCGGCTTGTCACATGAGTCTGAATTTCATATTTCCGTATGTGAAAAGAAGTATAAATCTCTTCATATACCAAGCGTTCGCTAATGAGTACTGCATCTTCAAAATTATAACCCTCCCATGGCATATAAGTTACTAATATGTTTTTACCCAAAGCGAGTTCGCCGCCAACTGTAGCGGCACCGTCGGCTAAAATTTGTCCCTTTTTAATGCATTTATTCTGCCAAACTTGTGGCTTTTGATGCATACAAGTATTTTTGTTGGAACGTTGATACATAACTAATGGAATACTTAAAGACTCTCCGTTGCCCGATAAATGGATTTGATTGGTTTCAATGATCTTTCCGCCGCGTTCGGCGATAGCAGTAACCCCTGAATCTAGAGCTGCTTGGCGTTCCAATCCAGTTCCAACAATGCACTTCTCGGACCGAGAAAGTGGAACTGCTTGACGTTGCATATTCGAACTCATTAAAGACCGATTTGCATCATTATGCTCGATAAAAGGAATGAGAGAAGCTCCAATAGAAAAAGATTGGGAGGGAAAAATACTTCGAAGCTGAACCTGTTCCCACGCAATAGTAAGGAATTCTTGACGGTATCGAGCTGGAACAACCTGTTCTTCCTGAATACCCTGATTCAATGCCAAAGAATTGCCTGTCGCTACAATATAGTATTCATCTATACTTGGTGATAAATAAAGCATCCGTATTTTTGATCTCTCAGAAATATCATAAAATGGGTTTTCTAGAGACCCCCAATGACCCATCCTCGCATAAATTGCTAAAGATCCAATCAGTCCAACATGGATTCCTTCAGACGTGTCAATTGGACAAATACGTCCGTAGTGACTAGGATGTATATCTCGTATTTGAAAACTAGCAGTTCGTCCTGTCAATCCTCCAGGTCCCAAATAACTCGATTTTCTCCCATGAACTATTTGTGTCAATGGATTCGTTCGATCCAAAACTTGAGATAATGGATGTAAGCCGAAAAATGATTCATAAGTGGTTGTGAATGAGGTTGAAGTTACCAAATTCTGGGGGGCCGGTATCCATTTATGCTGCCTAATGGATCTACATATAGTCCCTCGAACTACATTTTCTAAACGAACCAAGGCCAATCCGAATTGATCTTGTAAAAGATTCGCTACAGAACGAATACGTTTATTTTTCAAATGATTCATATCGTCAAGTGTACCCATTCCAAATTTCATTCCAATCAAATGATCCGCAACTGCTAATATATCTCGCGGTAATAAAAATAGATAGTTATTAGGTATGTGAAGGTTCAGTCTACGATTCATATTTCGTCGACCAATCCTTCCCAATTCACATTTTTGTTGAAAGAATTTTTTTTGTAATTCCTTACATAAGGATTCAGAAAATGCCGGATCCCTACCGATACAAGCAAATTTTTGATAAAATTCCAAAATGGAATTTTCTTTGGACCCAATTATTTTTTTTTCCTTATCATTCAGGAAAGACAAGAAAATTTCAGGGTAGCAAACATTCTCTAGAATTTCTCTTAGATGTGAACCCATAGCTGATGATAGAACTAGAATTGAAATTTTCTGTTTTCTACTCACACGAACCCATATCCTTTCTTTTTGATCAATCTCTAATTCTGATCTTCCTCCCCAATCTGATATTATGGTAGCGGTATAGACCGAAATCCCGTTATGGTCCAATTCTGACCGGTAATAAATACCGGGGCTTTGCAATATTTGATTGATCACAATTCTATAGATTCCATTTACTATAGAAGTTCCCAAGGAATTCATTATAGGAATTTTTCCAATCAAAATGGTTTGTTCTTGCATATCACTGGGTTTCCAAATGAATCCCGCGGATACATATAAATCAGAAGAATATGTGAGTGATTCATACACAGCATCTCGCTCTTTGATTGACGATTCTACTAATTTACACGTTTCCACAAATAATTGAAATTCGAATTCTTGATCTGTATCTTCAATTTTTGGAAACTGATAAAGTTCTTCCGTCAAGCCCAAGTCCATGAACCTACAAAATCCTTCCAATTGTATCTGATTAAACCCAGGTATTGTAGACATTCCCGCATTTCCATCCCGGAGCATTTATTTTACCATTTTTAGAAAAAATCTCATTCAATTATGGGTGATGATTCATCAACTCATCTGAATCGATCTAGCAACGATGGAAATGGAATTGGTATTCTTACAGAATCACATGAAATTTTACTCAACTCCCTAGAGGCTAGACATATGAATGAACGGATAAAAAAAATAAAGTTAATTTTCAACTCCAATTGAAACTTGTATTGGAACTTGCAACAACAGATACAAATCATAAATGATAAAACAAATTCCTAGAAACAACAGAATTCTGACACTAGGATATCCAAAATACCATAATACCATCAAAAAGGAGGTTTTTTTTGATTTAGTTGAGTAAAGGGATGATTAAAAAAAAGAGGATTCACGATACAAGTACAATAAGAAAATAAAAGTTAATGAAGCCCCTACCACTAACAGGGAAATAGTTCCATATTTTGATCCTTTTGGCGACATGGCCGAGTGGTTAAAGGCGGGGGACTGCAAATCCTTTTTCCCCAGTTCAAATCCGGGTGTCGCCTTATCAACAAAAGAATATAATAATCTCCTATTCTGTTGTGCTGATAAAATTCGCTGAATGAATCAAAACTAGACGCAGAAACAATTGTTGATACTTGCTAACTAAGGGGGATTCTCTAAACTTTATAAACCCTAAAAGACAAGATAAAGTAAAATAAAGTAAAATAGAATAAGGTTAACCTCGATTTAAAGAAAGAATAAAGTAAGTTAGGGATATCAATGACTGTTAAGATTACCTTTTACTAATTTCGTTAGACTGGGTTTTTAATGAGATGGATTTTCATTAGATAGTATAGTTGGATGAAGAATGGAATTCTGGGTTGTGGATCGAGCGTAAGATCTTTTGTATCCAGACTTCTACGACTTTCAGAATGATAAGGCATTCTTAAAAATAAATATAATTGGATGGATCATATTCTATCTTGATTCATTCTATAATATAGAATGAATCAAGATAGAATAGAATGATATAAAAAATTCTGCCCCTTTCTTTTTTGTTTATGAAAGGCGAAAAAAAAAAAGAAAGAATCGGTTTGATTAATGATTATTAGATAATGCTATTATTATTTTTAGTTTTAGTAAAAACACCCTTTGCCTTGAGATTTATTGAAAGGATGCATGTCTCACTGTATCTTTTTTTGTGTTCTACTGCAACTGCCCTGCTGATTCGACTATCCAAAATTATATAGGAACTTGCTTTTTATAAGTTATAAGGGGATTTTTTTATATTTTCTTATCAATGAAAAAAAATTGTATGTTAGCCGAATAATCCTTTTTGACTCTTTTCTATTTCTTTCACAATATTTTTAATATTAAAATATATAATAAATGGAAGATTCTCTTCATATTTATAATAGAAATCGGAGACATATACATTCACATGGATATAGTAAGTTTCGCTTGGGCTGCTTTAATGGCAGTTTTTACATTTTCCCTTTCACTTGTCGTATGGGGGAGAAATGGACTCTAGAAGTATAACTAAAAATTGAGTTGATAAATCAAAATTAATTTATGGATCGTTCGGCAAAACGTTATTTTAAAAATCCAATGGCATTTCAACCAAATATCGTTTTTCTAAATGCCATTGGATTATAGTGGACTCGTGTATGAAATATAAAATTTAAAATGTAGAAAACGTTTTTTTATTTATGGATTTTATTCTTTATTCCTTTATCATATTCGAATAACATTTTACATTTATTAATCATTAATAGAAGAACGTATGGTATAAATAAATCATTTATATCTTTTTACCTACCATACTATTATTACGATCTCATAAAAGTGGAGATTCTAGTCCACCCTACTCTTTTTTTAAAATAAAACATTTAAAACATTGTAATCTTTTTTTTTCTTCAATCCTTGAAAAAAAAACTAAGAAGTAAACCTTCATTCCAATTGATTATTTTGTTGACTTACCGTTTTTACGTAAATGATAAGTAAAAAAGAAGTCGGAACTAGAATGAACAGTGCAGTAGCAATAAATGCGAGAATATTTACTTCCATAATCGAATCGTTTTATACTTCGCAATATAAAAATAACTCGGGATTTAATCCCTTAGAACTGATATTGAATCGAATCAGTATCATGAATTTCCAAGATCTGATAGTCTATCTAATTGATTCCTCGTTGAGAATAGAATTATATTACTTATACTTATAAGTTAAGTAATAATAAGTTAAGTAATAAAGATCTTTTATCCATTCCAAAAAAATTTTTATTGTATTACTCCCGGTCCAATCAAGAATTCCTTATTGATTCTTTTCCATTTTTCCACAACTGTCTTCATTTTACAATCATCTGATGTGATCAAGTATCATTCAACCACCTTTCCTTATTTGGACGCATATTTAAAAAATGAAAATGAGTGGAAGGAATGAAATCATTCCCAGTTTTTGTATTTTTTTGATGAGAAAATAAGAAAAATAAGAAAAAAAAGAAGATCTCCGATGCCTTTTGTCCCTTTTCACAGAAAATGAAAGATGACTTTATTATTTCTTGATTGTCGGGACTGACGGGGCTCGAACCCGCAGCTTCCGCCTTGACAGGGCGGTGCTCTGACCAATTGAACTACAATCCCAAGTCTATTAGGTGTTTTTTACTACGGCATACATATTATGATTTCATTCAAACTTATTAAGTTGTGAAAATTGACATGTTGTAAGAGAGAAGGAGAAAATTAATCTTGTTTATACGCATGGTTAGTACTTTAATTAGGAAGAACAACGACAGGGAATACTTATTTTATTTTTTTTTTTAATTGAATTATCAAATGGATGATAAAGTATCTTTTTTATTTTTTTTACTTGAAATTTATACTTACAGACCCCTATTTTATTCATTGAGATCATTAAAAATATTAGGAATTTGTGTGAACAAAACAATAATAGAGCAAAAAGAGATAGATAACAGAAATTTTTCATTTTTTTGTTTTTTATCAGGTTTTTAAATCAAAAATAAAGTCGAGTCATCTGATAGATCAGCGAATGATTCTTGGGCCGAGCTGGATTTGAACCAGCGTAGACTATTGCCAACGAATTTACAGTCCGTCCCCATTAACCGCTCGGGCATCGACCCAGACAGGAAGAATCAATCTTTTTGAGGCTTATGAATGAATATATGATCACTTCCTTTCGTAGTACCCCCAGGGGAAGTCGAATCCCCGCTGCCTCCTTGAAAGAGAGATGTCCTGAACCACTAGACGATGGGGGCATACTTACCCGATCGCCATGAACCTATGCTAGCATATTGAACAGTTTTTTGAAATTGTCAATATTTATTATATTTAGATGGTATGACTAGTAGATCCTTTGGATCTCTTTATTCATGATTTCATATCATTTTTTTTTTATTCGTTATTTATTCATTTTTGAATATACGAAAATGACTCATAAAAGAAAACGAGTCTTCGTTAGGGAATATTTTTCCCCCAAAACAAAAACATACATATAGATAGGGTTAAATTCCATCTTTCCTACTTTCTTTAATTCATGGATTAACCCATTGTGAATATGTCGAATTGGTACATGTATCAATCAAAAAAAAGTGAATTTAATTCTTTTCGGAGTTAATCAAAGAACAAAATGAGAGTTTATCCTGAATTAAACAATCCACTGTATTTAGTTATTAGTAGATTGGATAAAAAAAAATAGAACCTTTTTTGACCCTAGACTCGCTGGGTAAATAAAAAATTGTTTTCGGAGTTAAAAACTAGCTACTATGAATCAAAAACTGTATGTACTTTGAATCAAAAACTGTATGTACTTTATTTTTTTGTCTACGACTTCATCCGCATATCCGCATAATGATAGAAGCCCTTTTAACTCAGTGGTAGAGTAACGCCATGGTAAGGCGTAAGTCATCGGTTCAAAACCGGTAAGGGGCTTTGTTTAGCTTTTTTCATAAAAAGTCAGTCGTTTTTTCATATTTTTCATATTAAAAAATAAAATATAAAATAAATCATATAAAAAAAAATAAAAAAAAAAAGTAAATATGTTCCCAGATGTCTCGTGACTCGCTAACCTAATAATTTAGGTTCCAATGTATCTTGTTTAAAACCATTTAAACAGGTATTTTTTCTACACTTCGTTTTGTCGTTTACTACTTTAATTTTGTCATTATTACATAACTATATAACATAAGTAGTATATTATTATATATATATATATATAATATAAATAAATATAATTATATATAAATATACTTATATATATACTGTTACTGTTATAGACTGTCTGTAACTGTTTTCTTTTAATTGAAATGAATTGTTTTTTCAATAAAACCCATAATAACGATTAATAATAACGATTAATAATTATATTTCATTATTATATTTCATTATATAATTATATTTATATTTTATATATTTTATTTATATTTTAGATATATTTTATTATATCTATAATTAATAATCTATAATTAATATTTAATATAAATTATAATTAATATAAATTATATATAAATTAATATAAAAAAAATATAAATAATAAATAATATAATATTATAATATATATAATTATAATATATATAATTAATAATATATATATATATTAATAATATATATATATATTGGTATTAGTATTAGTTGGGACTATTTAATAATAAAAAAATGACTATTCATGATTCCCTAATTGAATCAATTTAATATCGCTTTATCATATTATTACGAATGTTATGGTAAAACTTCGTTTGAAACGATGTGGTAGAAAGCAACGTGCGACTTGAATGAAGGACATGTGAACTGTGGATTCTTTATATATCCACCATTTCTATAGAACTGGAAGTGCTCGTAGCTCGACATCTTTTTTTATTCTGTTCACGACTATTATGTTATATGTACCCCCTTTTTGGGTTTTGTAAGTAAGTCTATTCGATAGAATTAGAATATACCAGCAAATGATGGAGCTCGAGTAAAAAGTATTCATTTTCGCGGGGTTCAATATCTAGGGTTAGTTCCAATCTATACTGTTCCAACTTCATCAACATTATATATATATATATATATATATATATATATATATRWATATYAATTATATATATATGAATATAAATTATATGAATATAAATCAATACACAATATAATAATAGAAGGAAAAAAAGGAAATCTAAAAAACTAAGGTATTGCTGCCCTTTTTATGAAAGGATTTTTAGGAGCGACGAAATGTAAAAACCTAAGGATTCAAAGCAAAAATATATCCTAAAACAAGGAAAGCCATTTTCTATTGTCTCAACAACTTGACTGGATTCGAGTTCAAAATATTTAAATCTTTTCTATCTCAAGACAAATAAAAAGAAGTCTAGACCACTTAAAAAAAATAATAATAATATAAATAAAATGACTAACCCCCATTAGATTAAAAAGTTATCAACTTGAGTGATGAGTATTCATTATTTTTTTTAATTAAAAAAAAGTAAATTTAATTATTTTATGAACCTATTAGACATTCTAATGATCAATAATACAAAACATAGACAAAAAATCGTTTTTTCTTGAGCCGTATGAGGAAAAAACTTCCTATACGTTTCTAGGGGATATAGCTCATAAAAATCTATCCCAATGAACCGTCTATCGAATCGTTGCAATTGATGTTCGATCTCGAAGAGAAGGACGAGAAATTCTTAAAGTGGGTTTTTATGATCCGATCAAAAATAAAACTTATTTAAATATTCCTGCTATTCTATATTTCCTTCAAAGAGGTGCTCAACCTACTAGAACTGTTCATGATTTTTTAAATAAGGCGGAGGTTTATCATCGTAATTAAATTCGATTCATAACTTATGATACGCTAAAGAGAAGTACACCCTACCGTCTTTTTTCTACTAGATCCATCCTTCATTGTTGTGTATTCATTTTTTCTATATATTCTTTTTTTTTTTTTTAGTTTTTTCTTCCATCTACACTTTTTTTTTTGTTGTATCTACTAGAAATTTAAGTGCCAATCCAACACAAGTCCTTATTTTTTTGTCTAAACATAACATATATGATTTACTACTGTATATTTAACATGTTGATAAGATTTTATATATAAAATATAAAAAAATCATGAATCTTTTCTCGACGTTCCATATAGACATATCCAAATAGACATATGATAATAGCTTTAAGCTTGGATATGGATCTGATTTATTTTCATAATAAAATCAATTTTTTTATATTTAGTTTAGCTAGTGTTTTTTTATCTCGTATCTTATTCATCTTGTTATTTTTATTTTTTCTACACTTAATTAAATTTTTTCGGGTTGCTAACTCAAAAACGGTAGAGTACTCGGCTTTTAAGTGCGACTAAAATCTTTTACATATATTGATGAAGCAAAAGATTCGTCCATACCATCGGTAAGTTTGTAAGACCACGACTGATCCTGAAAAATAATGAATGGAAAAAACAGCATGTCGTATCAATTGATCATTCTGATTATTTCATATCTTTACCGGATTGGTACAATACCTTGTTTGAATGTTTGGTTGGAACAAAAATAATTTCAAATTCATTGAGTCGAGTGAATATAAGGTTAGAATTTGAAAGCTCCAAATCATTCTACTAGTAAATAAAAAGCAACGAGCTTTTGTTCTTCATTATTGGAATAATGACCTAATCGAATTGTATTTTATGTTAAAAAAATACAATATTGCCTGGCGCGGGAAAGTATCTCTCTCTAATGAGAGTTTATTGTCTATTTTGAATGAAACCTAACTATTATTCCTTCTATAGAATATAGAAGGCAGATTCATATGTAGAAGAAGGAGCATATTGATAAAGATAATTTTTTCTAAAATCAGAAGAGCGATTGAGGTTGAAAAAATAAATGATTGTGACCATTGTGATCATCCTAAATGAATAATTCACATCAACGTAACTAGACACTAGACGGAAACAAACGAATGATAGAATTATGAAATAAAATACCCCCGGTATCTATTCTTCTTTTCTTTTATTTTTACTAGAATAATACCTTGTTTTGACTGTATCGCACAATGTATGATGACTCAAGAATAAATTCTTGAACTTTGGTTCAAATAAAAATATCATTTATCGTGGGTTAAATAAAATTTTTCAAATGGAAGAATTCCAAATATATTTAGAACAATATAGATTTCGTCATCATGACTTTTACTTTTTATATCCACTTATCCTTCAAGAGTTTATTTATGCACTGACTCATGATCGTGGTTTAACTAGATCCATTATGTTCAAAAATGTAGGTTTTGAGAAACCATTTAGTTTAATAATTGTTAAACGTTTCATTACTCGAATTTATCAACCGAACCATTTGCTTATTATTTCCGCTAATTATTCTAACCAAAATCCATTTTTCGGACATAAAAAAAATGTTTATTTTAAAATTATACTGGAAGAGGTATTTTCAGTAATTTTGGAAATTCCATTTACCCTATGCTTCTTAGCTTCTAGAAAAGAAGCTAATCAAAAAATAGAAGAATCTAAAAATATAAGATCCATTCATTCAATATTTACTTTTTTAGAGGACAATTTATACCATTTAAACGATGTGTCAAATATACTAATACCTTATCCTATCCATCTGGAAATATTGGTTCAAATTATTCGTTACTGGGTGAAAGATTATTATTCTTTGCATTTTTTACGATTATTTTTTTTTCATGAAATTTTTAATTTGAATCGTTTTATTTTTCTAAAAAATAGATTCATTTCAATCCTTTCAAAAAATAATCAAAGATTGTTTTTGTTCTTATATAATTCTCATATCTGTGAATACGAATCAATTTTTGTTTTTCTCCGTAACCAATCTTCTCATTTACGATCAACACTTTTTATAAGATTTCTTGATAGAATATATTTCTATGGAAAAATAGAACACCTAGTTGCTGTCGTTACTTCAGATTTTAAGACTATTCGACGGTTTTTCAAGAATCCTTTCATGTATTATGTTAGATATCAAGGAAAATCAATTCTGGCTTCAAAAGGTAAGCCTATTCTGATGAAAAAATGGAAATATTACCTTGCCAATTTATGGCAAGATCGTTTTTATATGTGGTCTCAA